TCGTTAAGTTAATTGAAAGTTCATTTTAATATTAAAATAAAAATTTAAGATAAAAAAAATGGAAATTGAAATAAAAGCCAAATTCTTTTTTTTGTGAAAAAAAAACTGAAAGTAAAACAAGTGTTTATCATTCAGGGGGATAGGATAACCTTATGACAAAGAACTCGAGTTCGGGTAAAGAAGTAAAAATTTTAGCTCAACATATATGTAGTATGTCTGTTTTCAAAGCGCGAAGAGTAATTGATCAGATTCGCGGACGTTCCTATGAAGAAACACTTATGATACTGGAACTCATGCCTTATCGAGCATCTTATCCCATTTTAAAATTGGTTTATTCTGCAGCAGCAAATGCTAGTCATAATATGGGTTTGAACGAAGCTGATTCATTCATTAGTGAAGCCAAAGTTAATAGGAGTACCATTGTGAAAAAATTAAGACCTCGAGCTCGAGGACGTAGTTATCCGATAAAAAGACCTACTTGTCATATAACAATTGTATTAAAGGATAAATCTAAATTATTTTTAGATGAATCTAGGATTTAGATTCATCATAGTAAACATAGTAAAATAACATATATGGATGGAAAGAAAATATAATAGGAAAATATGGGACAAAAAATAAATCCACTTGGTTTCAGACTTGGTACAACCCAACGTCATCATTCCTTTTGGTTCGCACAACCAAAAAATTATTCTGTGGGTTTACAGGAAGATGAAAAAATACGGAATTGTATCAAGAACTATGTACAAAAAAATAGGAGAATATCCTCGGGTTTCGAAGGAATCGCTCGTATAGGAATTAAAAAAAGAATTGATTTGATCCAGGTCATAATCTATATTGGATTTCCAAATTTATTAATAGAGGGCCAAACACGAGGAATCGAAGAATTACAGATGAATGTAGAAAAAGAATTTCATTCTGTGAACCGAAGACTCAACATTGCTATCACAAGAGTTGAAAAACCTTATGGGCAACCTAATATTCTTGCGGAATATATAGCTTTACAATTAAAAAATAGAGTTTCGTTTCGAAAGGCAATGAAAAAGGCTATTGAATTAGCTGAACAAACGGATACAAAAGGAATGCAAGTACAAATTGCAGGGCGGATTGACGGAAAAGAAATTGCACGTGTCGAATGGATCAGAGAGGGCAGGGTTCCCCTACAAACAATTCGCGCTAAAATTGATCATTGTTCCTATACAATTCGAACTATCTATGGAGTATTAGGCATCAAAATTTGGATATTTGTGGACGAGGAATAATAGACCTTTATTTATCTTGCCATTCTGGCCAGTGATAGAACAAAAAATAACAAACTGTTTCATTCTTTTTCCGTTAAATCAAACAAAAATGAGCAATTCTAATTCTATAAGGTTGAATAAAAATTCGATTGACCATTTGTTATAATTGCTATGCTTAGTGTGTGACTCGTTAATTTTTCTTTAGAGTTTAGAGTTGGAATTAAAAAAAAATAGACTAAACCCTACTTAAACTTAATAACTATATAAAATAAATAAAAACAAAAATAAAAACAAAATAAACTAATAACCAACTTATTGCTTCGTATTGTCGAGATCCCAAGAAACAGTCACTATATGAGATGAGTGGATCAATCATATAGTTGCAGCAACTGCAACTAAAATCTTTTCCATAAAAAATCTGATTATGGGTTGTGAAACAAAAATAAAGGGATGTGGATAAATGGAAGGATGATAGAAAGAGAGAACAAAAATATCAATGATATATGATTCCAATATGTATGGTCTATGAATTACCTCATAAAGGCAATGTGATAAAGCATCAATACTGAATGAATATAAATAATATAAATAATAATAAAGAGCCTCGGGTTAATAAAAACTAAGGAGATTGACTCGAGAAGGAATTTTGTTGGGAGCTCCATTGCAGAGTTCAGGCCTAACCATTAACGGAGAAGCTATGGGAACGACGGAACCTGTGACTGCATAGGATTCTACTGAAAACGAATCCGAATAATTCATTGGGTGGGATGGCGGAACGAACCGAGAAAAAATTTATTTATTCTGAGAAGTCATGGGTTGACCTAGGAATAAAACAGTAAAGAGTAAATATTCGCCCGCGAAACCTTTATTTATTGAGATTACATTACAATATTTTGGCATCATTTGATAAGGGTAAAAATAAGGATCAAGGATCGTTATAAAATAAAAAGCATTATCTATAATTTATATCTATAAATATGCATAACATAAATATTCTAGCTGTATATCCTGTATATACATCTTCCTGTATAACAAAACAAATTCAATATTAATAAATGTCTTAGTGTATTAGTTTATTAAATACATGCGTATCTGTAATATTATTGAATCCTTTCATTCGCGAGGAGCTGGATGAGAAGAAACTCTCATGTCCGGTTCTGTAGTAGAGATGGAATTAAGAAACGACCATCAACTATAACCCCAAAAGAACCAGATTTCGTAAACAACATAGAGGAAGAATGAAGGGAATATCTTGTCGGGGCAATCGTATTTGTTTCGGCAGATACGCTCTTCAGGCACTTGAACCCGCTTGGATCACAGCTAGACAAATAGAAGCGGGGCGAAGAGCAATGACACGATATGCGCGTCGTGGTGGAAAAATATGGTTACGTATATTTCCCGACAAACCTGTTACAGTAAGACCTGCGGAAACACGTATGGGTTCGGGGAAGGGATCCCCCGAATATTGGGTATCCGTTGTTAAACCAGGTCGAATACTTTATGAAATGGGCGGAGTATCAGAAGCTGTAGCCAAAGCAGCTATTTCACTAGCTGCGTCCAAAATGCCTATACGAACTCAATTTGTCAGGATAGGTATGTAGAACTAAACAGTGTATTGAGGATGAAAAAACAACGGCAAGTTTATTTATTTCTGGACAGAGAATATTTCTTTTTTCCTTCATCCTTTGCATTAAAATAACGGATTCCAATAAAATGATATGATTCAACCTCAGACCCTTTTGAATGTAGCGGATAACAGCGGAGCTCGAGAATTGATGTGTATTCGAATCATAGGAGCTGGTAATCATCGATATGCTCATATTGGTGACGTTATTGTTGCTGTAATCAAAGAAGCAGTGCCTAATATGCCACTAGAAAGATCGGAAATAATTAGAGCTGTAATTGTACGTACTTGTAAAGAACTCAAACGTGACAACGGTATGATAATACGATATGATGACAATGCTGCGGTTGTCATTGATCAAGAAGGAAATCCAAAAGGAACTCGAGTTTTTGGTGCGATCGCTCGGGAATTGAGACAGTTGAATTTTACTAAAATAGTTTCATTGGCTCCCGAGGTATTATAAATACTACTAGATGGGACTATGATATATCAGAACATCTAAAATAGATCAAATTTAGTAGATTAGTAGATTGTGTCTCACGCATATACTTTTAATAATAAATAATTTTATAATAATAAAAAAAAAAAAAAAAGAAAGAAAATAAAACAAAGAAAAAAAGGAAACATGTTGATTATATCAAAATTAGGAGGCACCAATAATTATAGTTCGTCATGGGTAAGGACACTATTGCCGATATAATAACTTCTATAAGAAATGCTGACATGAATAAAAAAGGAACGGTTCGAATAGCATCTACTAATATCACCGAAAATATTGTGAAAATACTTCTACGAGAAGGTTTTATTGAAAACGTTCGGAAACATCAGGAAGGTAACAAATATTTCTTGGTTTCAACTCTGCGACATAGAAAGACTAGGAAAAGAATACACAGAACTATTTTAAAGCGTATCAGCCGACCCGGTTTACGCATTTATTCCGACTATCAACAAATTCCTAAGATTTTAGGTGGAATAGGAATTGTAATTCTTTCTACTTCCCGAGGTATAATGACAGATCGAGAAGCTCGACGAGAAAAAATTGGAGGCGAACTTTTGTTATATATATGGTGATCCTCCTCCTCTGGTATCCTAATTTTCTCTCTAACTTCCTATTTGTGAAATAGAGAGGAAAAGTGAGTTATATAACTCTTCCTCCATTAGTTGATACTTCAAGGAAGTTACCTGGAATGAAAGAACAAAAATTTATTCATGAAGGTTTAATTACTGAATCACTTCCCAACGGTATGTTTCGGGTCCGCCTAGATAATAAAGATGTAATTCTAGGTTATGTTTCGGGAAGGATCCGGCGCAGTTTTATACGGATACTACCTGGGGATAGAGTCAAAATTGAAGTAAGTTGTTATGATTCAACCAGGGGACGTATAATTTATAGACTTCGCAACAAAGATTCGAATGATTAGGTGATTTTTAAAGCATTCCTTTCATGACGATACAATTCGAAGTTAAAAAAAAAATTCAAGAGACTTATTTTCTTCCAAGGAATAGATTAAAAATTAAGGTAAGGAATAAGAAATATGAAAATAAGGGCTTCCGTTCGTAAAATTTGTGAAAAATGTCGACTGATCCGTAGGCGCGGACGAATTATAGTGATTTGTTCCAATCCGAGACATAAACAGAGACAGGGATAATCTTTCTAAAAAAGAACTTTCTAAAGAAAAGACAAAAATAAAGGATTTCTTTTAATATGAAATGGATATTTCCGTATCTTTTCTTTCTGTATATTTCTGACTTATATTTATAAGATGATAAAATATGACAAAAGCTATACCAAGAATCGGTTCACGTAGGAATGGGCGTATTGGTTCACGTAAGAATGGACGTAGAATACCAAAAGGAATTATTCACGTTCAAGCAAGTTTCAACAATACCATTGTAACTGTTACAGATGTACGAGGTCGGGTGGTTTCCTGGGCCTCCGCTGGTACTTCCGGATTCAAAGGGACAAGAAGAGGGACACCCTATGCTGCTCAAGCGGCGGCATTAAATGCTATTCGTACAGTAGTTAATCAGGGTATGCAACGAGCAGAAGTTATGATAAAAGGTCCTGGTCTCGGAAGAGATGCAGCATTACGAGCCATTCGTAGAAGTGGTATACTATTAAGTTTCGTACGTGA